CATAAATCTATTCAATCTAGATTCTAATATAATTCATAATATTTATTTTTATTTATATAAATATATAATAACAAATTACTAAAAAGATTAATAAAAAAAAGAAAATATACGAAGAAATTCGTCCACCCCCCACATATTTGATAGCTTCTCCCATAAAAAAACTTGAAATACCAATTCCATTTGGAATTCCATCAATTATTTGTCTATCAAAAAAATAATTGAATTTAGCTAACTTTCTTACACTCGCAATTAAAGAGACTTCAAAAAAAGCATCTATATAACCACGATTATATGACCAATCATATATAACATTGATTATCTTATCAGGAATAATTTTTTTAGTAACACTTTTTTGAAATAAATTCAATACGTTCAAGTTTTGTAAAGAAGAAAAAACTGGTTTATAGAGAAAAGACGCTATCAATATTCCGAAAAAAGCTATACTCACCGAAAAAGTTGCATTTGTAAAAAATTCATACCAATCGACAGAATTCTTTGAATTTTGATGTAAAAGGTCTATAGACGGAATTAACAATTTGGATAAGATATTCAAATCTATTCCATCTTGGCTGAAAGAAATTCCAATGGACCCAACGAAGAAAGTAAATAATACTAATACAAGCATAGAAAATAGCATAGTATTGTCAGATTCATGAGGATAAAAAAAGGGAATGTTTTTAGTACCAAAATAGGTACTCTCAACAAAAAGACGTTTTATGCTTTTGACATTTCGATTAATTGTATTTGAATATTTCCTCTTCCGAAAAAAAGAAGTCCTTTCATTATTATTCATTGTTAATAAAGCTAATAAATGAATTTTCTTTTTTAATTTCTTTTTTCCTTCTTTGCCCCATAAAGATATTGAATAGAATGAACTATTTTTCTTTCCGTTGAAATTTTGAAAATGAACGTTTAAATATCCTTCAAAAACTAGTAAATAGATTCGAAACATATAAAATGCAGTTAATCCTGCTGTGGAACAAGCTATTATTGCGAAAATCGGTGAATACAACCAACTATCATTAAGAATCTCATCCTTGGACCAAAAACAAGCAAAAGGTGGAATACCACAAAGAGAAAGTGTACCTATTAAAAAAGCGGTTTTTGTAATTGGCGCATGTTTTGTTAAACCGCCCATAAGAACCATATTTTGACTTTTATCTGGAGAATATCCAACAATTGCTTCCATTGAATGGATAATGGATCCAGATCCTAAAAACAACAATGCTTTTGAATAAGCATGAGTAATCAAATGAAATAAAGCGGCTCGATAAGAGCCCATACCTAAAGCTAACATCATATAACCCAATTGAGACATTGTAGAATAGGCCAAATTTTTCTTAATATCTTTTTGAGCAATAGCTAAAGTTGCTCCTAATACTACTGTTATTATACCTATCAAAGCTATTCCACTCATTATGAAGGGTATAACTGTGAAAAGGGGAAGAAGCCGAGCTACAAGAAAAATTCCTGCTGCTACCATAGTAGCAGCGTGTATAAGAGCCGAAATAGGGGTAGGCCCTTCCATAGCATCCGGTAGCCAGACATGAAGAGGGAATTGGGCAGATTTCGCAACTGATCCACAAAATAATAAGAGGGCGCAGAAAGTAACAAAAAAAATATTAACCTCATTCTTATAAATCAAGTTATTAAATATTTGAAATAAATCCCGAAATTCCAAACTACCCGTTATCCAATAAAGACCTAAAATTCCTAATAATAAACCAAAATCCCCTACACGATTAGTTACAAATGCTTTTTGACAAGCCTTTGCCGCAATAGGACGTGTAAACCAAAAACCTATTAATAGATAAGAACACATTCCAACCAATTCCCAAAAAATATAAACTTGTATCAAATTGGAACTTGTAACTAATCCCAACATTGAAGTATTAAAAAAACTCAGATAAGTAAAAAATCTCAAATATCCTTGATCATGAGACATATAATTATCACTATAAAAAAGAACCAGAATACCAACAGTAGTGATTAATATTGACATAATAGAAGTAAGTGAATCGAACAAGTAGCCAAACTCTAAAGAAAGATCATTATTTATAGTCCAAGACCATACATATTGATAGATTGAACTGTTCTGGATTTGATGAATAGATAGATCGATCGAAAAAATCATAACTATTATTAACAATAAAATACTAGGAAAAGCCCACATACGGCGAAGATTTTTTGTTGCCGTGGGAAAAATTAGAAGTCCTACCCCTATTAAAATAGGAACTGGAAGTGGGAGGAAAGGTATGATCCATGAAAATTGATGTGTATATTCCATACAAAAAAAAATAAAGAATAAAAAATATTTTGATTCTTAATGAATTTTCTTTCTTATTCGTTTGTTTTATCTCTTTTGTAAAGGGTTCGGTTAATAAAAAAGTGGATATATAAATAGAATTTGAGATTTTTTTTTTAATTATTCTGAATCGTTGCACAATACTTCCAATATCCCAAAGTACAAAGTAAAAATAGACCAATAACCAAATTAAATTCGAATATATATATTATTATTTTATATTAAGAAATATTAAATTACTATTAATAATAAATATATTATAAAATAATAAATATATTATAAAATATATTATAATAAAAATAAATAAAAACGAAATTTGTAAAATTAAAATTATTATCTATAGACTGAGGAAAAATAATTACACCAAAACTAAGAACATTCGTTTCTTTTGCTATATGAATGAATCAGAAAAAACATATGAAATGACCCAATAAAATAATCTTATTATTATTCAGAAACATTAGTTCATTTTTGAACTAATGGATACATTACAATTACATTACAATAAAAGGAGATCTAGATATATATGTTTGGAAAGATTTTGAAAAGGTTTCTAATATTCAATGTTTTTACTTTAGATAGAAAAAAATAGGAAGGATAGCTAAGACGACATATGGCTAATTAAAGAATATTTCGTTTTCATTTACAGAACAAATGTCTTTCACATCGAACTATAACAATGAAAAAATTATCTTAATTATATGGCAGTTCCAAAAAAACGCACTTCTATATCAAAAAAAAAAATTCGGAAAACTTTTTGGAAAAAAAAGGGATATTGGACAGCATTGAAAGCCTTTTCATTAGCGCAATCCATTTTGACAGGGAACTCAAAAAGTTTTTTTTGTAACAAATAAAAATGTTGCAATAATTTGAATTAGCTCGATTCAAAGAGTATTCTTTATATTCTTTATTATTATTAGTATAATAAAGAATATTTAGTAATATAAGAATATTTAATATTGACCATATATTTAGCATATATTATAATATATATATATTATAATATATGCTGAATATATAATCTAAATTTTTTAGAATGTAGTGTGAAATAATAATAGATATATAAATTAACGTTAAGGATTTCATTGAAAAAAAGGAAATGCATTTCTTTAGAGTCATAAAATGAATGAAATAATTAAAAAATGAGTCATAAACAACTACAACAAAATGTTTTTTTCATTCCTAGATTGAAGTCAAAACTATCTAGTTTCAACAGTGCTTTTTTTGAATTTGAAAAAGTGTAAACTACGAAAAACCCATTCTCCGTTGTTAAATTTGAAAACTAACACTGCAAATGAAAAAAAACAAGAATACAACTTAACTTCGTATTGAAATCGAAACGTTCTTTTTTTTTTTATTTGAATATTTTTTCGATTTTATTACTATACTTCTAATTTATAGTATAGAATTAGAATAATAATAGAATTCTTCAAATTTTTTAATGTTTAGTAAACAAATGTACTAAATTAATATTAATATAATATTAATATTCCACGTTAATTGATTCTTTTAATCTCGACGATTGACTAATGAATCGGTTATTATGATTTCGAGTAAGCCGCTATGGTGAAATTGGTAGACACGCTGCTCTTAGGAAGCAGTGCTAGAGCATCTCGGTTCGAGTCCGAGTAGCGGCATGGCATCCTATTCTATATTCTAAAAGAATAAGTCCTATAATGAATTCAATTCCCGATTCCTATCCTAGTATTCATACCTTTTTTATTTTCATTATAGATATTTATTTATTTTCATTATATATATATGATATTTTCAACTTTAGAGCATATATTAACTCATATATCGTTTTCGGTCATATCAATTGTAATTTCAATTCATTTAATAACCTTATTAGTCAATGAAATCGTAGGATTATATGATTTGTCCAAAAAAGCCATGACAATAACTTTTTTCTGTGTAACGGGATTGTTAATTACTCGTTGGTTTTTTTCGGGCCATTTACCATTTAGTGATTTATATGAATCCTTAATCTTTCTTTCATGGGGTTTTTCCATTTTTCATATGGTTCCATTTTTTAAAAAGGATAAAAACCATTTAAGTACAATAATCGCACCAAGTGTTATTTTTACCCAAGGCTTTGCTACTTCAGGTCTTTTAACCAAAATGCATCAATCCGTCATATTAGTACCCGCTCTACAATCCCATTGGCTAATGATGCACGTCAGTATGATGATATTCGGATATGCAGCTCTTTTATGTGGATCATTATTATCAGTGGCTATTTTAGTCATTACGTTTCAAGAAGTAATCCAAATTCTTGCTTTTACCAAGAATTTGGATTCTTTAAATAAATCATTTGATTTTGCTGAAATCAAATACATGAATATGAATGAAAGGCAGAATGTTTTACGAACAACTTCTTCTTCTAGAAATTATTACAGGTCTCAATTTATTCAACAATTGGATCGTTGGGGTTATCGTATTATTAGTCTAGGTTTTCTCTTTTTAACAATAGGTATTCTTTCAGGAGCAGTATGGGCTAACGAGGCATGGGGATCATATTGGAATTGGGATCCAAAGGAAACTTGGGCCTTTATTACGTGGACCATATTCGCGATTTATTTACATACTAGAAAAAATAAAAAATTAGAAGGTGTAAATTCTTCAATAGTGGCCTCTATAGGATTTCTTATAATTTGGGTATGTTATTTGGGGATCAATCTATTAGGAATAGGACTACATAGTTATGGTTCATTTATATCTAATTGAATTAAAAAAATGAGTAACGAACTTAACCCGAGAAATAAAAATATGGAAAGCATATATATATACTTTCCATAAATTAAACTTCCCAAAAATCGTCGAGAACCCTTTGAATCATTACATTACTTGATTTTAAGGGTTCTCACAAACAACAAACATATTCGATTACAATTCAATTTTTTTTTAAGTGAATCTAACATAAAAATCTTTGTCCAAAGGGTTTTTTTCTCTTTTTTATTTATTGTTTTTGTTTTATTAATTTATTCAAGAAAACTATCTATCAAAAATTAGATAGAATAGCTTCAACTTTCTCAACCGAGAATGAGAAAATGAAATCTGGATAAATACCAATACCTATTACGGGTATAAGGATAGAAATAGAAATAAATAATTCTCTCGGCCCAGAATCAAAAAAATAAGAGTTTGGTGTATTAAAAAACTTGTATCCATAGAACATCTGCCGTAAGATAGATAATAAATAAATAGGAGTTAATATCATTCCAATTGCTGTTACAAAAGTAATTAGTATTTTCATCATGAAAAGATATTTTTGACTAGTAATTATTCCAAAAAAAACTATCAATTCTGCAACAAAACCGCTCATGCCCGGTAATGCAAGAGAAGCCATCGATAAGATAGTAAAAATCGTGAATATTTTTGGCATTGGGATAGCCATTCCGCCCATTTCGTCAAGATTAAGAAGACGTAGTCTATCATAACTAGTTCCTGCCAAGAAAAAAAGCGCAGCGCCAATAAATCCATGAGATATTATTTGTAAAATGGCCCCGTTGAGCCCAGTATCACTTATGGAACCAATTCCTATAATAAGGAAACCCATATGAGATACCGAGGAATAAGCTATTCTTTTTTTTAAATTACGTTGACCAAAAGATGTTGAAGCAGCATAGATTATTTGAATAGAACCTAATATCATTAACCAGGGGCAAAATATGGAATGAGCATGGGAAAATAATTCCATATTAATTCGAACCAACCCATATGCTCCCATTTTTAATAAGATTCCGGCTAAAAGCATACAAGTGCTGTAATGTGCCTCTCCGTGGGTATCTGGTAACCATGTATGTAAGGGTATAATCGGCGATTTGACAGCAAAAGCAATAAGAAATGCCATATAGAATATTATTTCTAGCGCCACAGGATACGATTGATTAGTTAATGTTTCAAAATTTAATGTTGGTTCATTCGAACCATATAAACTGATACCCAGAATTCCCATTAATAAAAAAACAGAACTTCCCGCAGTGTACAAAATAAACTTTGTAGCTGAATACAAACGTTTCTTTCCTCCCCACATGGCTAAAAGTAGATAAACGGGAATTAATTCCAATTCCCACATGATGAAAAAAAGTAAAATGTCTCGAGAAGAAAATAGTCCTATTTGACCGCTATACATTGCTAACATCAGGAAATAGAATAATTGGTATTCTCGAGTAACTGGCTGAGCCGCTAACGTGGCTAAAGTGGTGATAAATCCCGTTAGTAAGATAGGTCCTATAGAGAGTCCATCTATTCCGAAGCTCCAGTAAAAATCAAAAAAATTGATCCATTTATAATTCTCCGTTAGTTGGATTAGTGGATCATCCAATTGGAAATGATAACAAAATGCATAGGTTGTTAGAAGGAGATCAATTAAGCATATACAAATGCTATACCACCTAATTACCTTATTTCCCCTATGAGGAAATAAGAAAATTAAAGAACCCCCGACTATTGGCAAAACTACAACTATTGTTAACCAAGGAAAATAATTCGTGATAAAAATAAGATACACTTGGGCCAGAAAAGCCCGCGCTCAAAATAGAAAAAAATCTTTTCTATTTTATTTTGAGCACGGGTTTTTGCCAGTAAAAAAACGTATTCGTGTGGTGTTTTTTGAAACGTATCAATAACCTAGACCCATACTTCGAGTTGTTTCATTCCCTAAATAAACTCGAACACTTAAGAAATCCGTCGGACAGGCGGACTCACATCTCTTACAACCTACACAGTCCTCTGTTCTTGGGGCAGAAGCTATTTGCTTAGCTTTACATCCATCCCAAGGTATCATTTCTAATACATCTGTGGGACAGGCTCGGACACATTGAGTACATCCTATACATGTATCATAAATCTTTACTGAATGTGACATTGTATCTATAGTAATTTTTGAACATCAAAAATGAAAATTATCGATCTAGTAAACTCCTAAATGAATCATATATTTATACACCAGATGAATCAATGATTTGTCAGAATTTTGCTAATCAAAATAGACGTCTAGATAAATTTAAAAGAACGAAGAGAGGAGGACCAGGATACTTTGATTGCTTATTATTTCGTTTTGCAAACGCAAACATGATCATACGTTGTGTAGCATACATGCTAATTTGAATTGATAAATATTACACTATTCAAAATTCTACTTTTGAGTAATTATGATATGATTAATGCTATTTATTCAACAAATTCGATTGATTGATACGGGTTGATTTTCTGTTACGAGAAATTGAAGAAACAATAGCCGGTCCAATAGCTGCTTCAGCGGCTGCAATAGCTATAACAAAAATGGAAAAAATATTTCCTTTTAATTGGCGATTATCAAAAAAATCAGAGAAAGTTACGAGATTTATATTAACTGCATTCAGTATAAGTTCAAGACACATAAGGGCTCTAACCATATTTCGGCTCGTGATCAATCCATAGATACCAATAGAAAATAAATAGGCACTCAAAACAAGTACATGTTCGAGCATCATTGACCAACTCCTTATCAATTTTGATTCATTTCAATATGAACAACAATTCAACAGATTCGATTGACTAAAGAATATAACAAGTCTGGAACAAAAGAATATATTAGCAATCGGCAATAAAAAAAAAAATTGAATCTGGATTTATATTGCTAGTTCTCTATTCTCTAAAGATTTATTACTGGCGAGCTACGACAATTGCACCTATCAAAGCAACTAAAAGAATTATTGAAATGAGTTCAAATGGAAGAAAAAAATCTGTTGATAAATGAATTCCGATTTGTTGACTAGTACTTATCAAATCTTGCTCAATAATCTGATTTGGTCTTGTAGTCCAAATAATTCCGTACCATGATGTATCTGGAATAGTAGTTATTAGTGAAACAAAAATACTTGTACAAACCATCAAAGTAATCCCATCTCCAACGGTCCAAAGATGAAAATCGTCGTAATATTCTGAACTATTCATGAACATCACAGCAAATATGATTAAAATGTTAATAGCTCCCACATAAATAAGTAGCTGTGATGCAGCTACAAAATGGGAGTTTGATAAAATATAGAATAAAGATATACAAACAAGAACCAGTCCCAACGAAAAAGCAGAAAAAATTGTGTTGGTAAGTAATACTACTCCTAGACTTCCTAATACAAGACCCGATCCCAGAAAAACTAAAAGAAAATCATGTAGCGTTTCAGGCAAATCCATTATATGTAAAAAAAAGACAAAGAAATCGAAATTTCATGACCTTATTGATATGACCAGGAAAAAAATTTTATATACTTCAATTTCTCTTTGCATTAAAAAAACCCTACGGAGTTTGAATTGATATAGGTACAGTTATATAATCAATGTCATTCCAGTCTTTATATGAAAGAGTAGTTTGAAACTATACTAAAACGAAAGTATAAAATTATTTATTTAATATTTAAAATTTATATAATAGATTTATCTATTCTATATGAAAACATAGATTTCTATAATCTAGAATAGAATATTTCTAATCTGATATCT